AAGATGCTCATTGAATGCCAAGAAAATAATCTTCATTTTGATAACTCCAGATAGACAAAGAGTATTTCTATGTATGTTCTCTTCAAAATCAAGCAAAGTCAGTGAGTTCTCATTCGTAATTTGAATGTGCTAAATTTTCCTATTCTAGTTTTTCTTCTTTTTGTGCTATCATTCAATTATCGATTCATTGGAAATTCTCAAATTGGAGGGTACTTGTTTCTTGTTATTTGTGATGAACTGAATCAATAATCTGAATTCAAATGAAAATAATTTCGAATTATGCACTTTGTACCGCGCACATATCTTACAGATACTCTATAGGTTCGCTTAAGAGAGAATGAAGAAATAGAATAGGAAAAAAACTAACAAAAAAAAAGAAAAATATACGATTTCATTTCGACTCTATCTAAGATTCATCGTGGATATTCCTATCCATCAACTTATTAAGAATAGACTTTTGCTTGGTTGGGTCTCTCAACCAACTAATTGAACCTTTCAATTCTGTATTGCATAGACATCTATGTATCAAGTCGTAACGTTCTTCTTGATCTTGAAGAAGAACAGACAGAGTAGAGTAGGAACAAAAGAAAAAAGACGAGAATATAATTTTCAGATTTTATATATGAGAGAATATGGATACTTTTTATCCTCTTTCTAGAAATCTAGAAATTTTCGTCAGCGATTTTTAAATTGAAATGTAATATAATACAAAGGATAACATGAGAGTTACAGATACTTCGATGGCTAAGTCTGTATGCTAATCGATACTATTAATGAATATGGATATGGATTCATAAATATAAAAAATGTGGATGTCGATCCATATCCATTATGTTGGATATATGAATGTATTTGGTGAATAGATACTCATCCAAATGAATTATGTGCCAGGAACCAGATTTGAACTGGTGACACGAGGATTTTCAGTCCTCTGCTCTACCAGCTGAGCTATCCCGACTATTATTTTACTTAATATATCATCCTCATTTTATGATATGACTTCGTTCTATGTCAATTCAAAAATGAATTGATCTTACTTTGTGTGTACCTTATATAACACCAAACCCAACTTGGGTTAATACAAAAAAATATACACTCAGGTACATAACTTTGTGAAAGAAAAAAACGAAAAAACAAATAGGATAAAGCATTAACGAGTCAAATGTTTTTTTGGGGATAGAGGGACTTGAACCCTCACGATTTCTAAAGTCGACGGATTTTCCTCTTACTTTAAATTTCATTGTTGTCACTATTGACATGTAGAATGGGACTCTATCTTTATTCTCGTGCGATTAATCCGTTTTTTTTTCAAAAGATTTATCAGATCCTGGAGTAAATTGATTTATAAATGATGTAATCAATGAGGATTCGATTCTTTCTGCCAGTTAATACAATCGATTCACATCACAAGAATTCTTTCATTTTGCATATAATCATCAATATAGACTCGCAGCGTCTTAATCCAGTTTGTATAGCGTTCAGTACATATATCTATGTATATGGCCCCCCTTTTTTTTTGAGTTTCGATAGAAGGATTCCTTTACCAACTTAACGCGGTAAACTCTATTTGTTAGAACATCTTCCATCGAGTCTCTGCACCTATCCTATTCTTTTTGTATTCTCGCTTTATGAACTGCTGTTGGTTTTCGTAAAACAGGATTTGGCTCAGGATTGCCCCATCTTTAATTCCAGGGTTTCTCTGAATTTGAAAGTTGTCACTTCGTATGTTTCCATACCAAGGCTCAATCCAATTAAGTCCGTAGCGTCTACCAATTTCGCCATATCCCCCTATTTTATACTATGCTGAAATCAAAGCGGTGTATTTTTTTTTCAATACGAATTTCATTAAATACCGCTTGATTGGATTTCTATTTATATGTAAACCAAAACTCTATAAACTAAAAAAGTGGGTCTTGTTGTTTGAATTTATTGCCTATTTTGTTTAATGTCTATTGGATACCCAAGGCCGACACCCACATTTGATACAACCCAAAATGATTCTATCATTTCTGTTTATGCAATTCAATAGAAATTGATACATGTCATAATATATATATATATGCCTCTCTTATTATCATTATTTTTTTTTTGATGCATTTGAAATACTTGAACGGTCGATTCTTTTTTTGTCTTTAACTTCCGAGAAAATAACTCAAAAAAGGTATTTGATACAATATCAATCATTTTGTATCTAGTTATAAAAAATATTAATCATTGATTATAGCTAAAACGATTATAGCTAAAACGAAACTAATTATTTCAGTAATTTTGAAATTTGTTATTAGAAATATTTGAATTAGTTAGCATTTTGAATTCTTTAGAATTCCTAGAATTCTAATACATTAACATTTTCAAATACCTTATTGAAAGAAGTTTACGTTAAGTGTTGAGAAACAGAAAATGGATATCCATTTTATATCACTAAAATTTATTAATATAATAATTCGAATTTAGAATAAATAATCGAATTACTAATTATTATTTTCTAGAATATTGATCAATATCAAAAAATCGAAATCTATAGCTATTGCTATTATGAATAGCTAATACTGAATAATTCATATTAATCAAAAAAAAAAGATCCTATTCGTTTACGATGCATACACAATTTTTGCTCTATTTGAGCCCGCTTAGCTCAGAGGTTAGAGCATCGCATTTGTAATGCGATGGTCATCGGTTCGATTCCGATAGCCGGCTTTTGTCTATTTGTTTTGATTTTCACATGATTGAGAGTGTATTTTTGAAATCAAAGAACATTGAAATGGCTTTTTCCCTTTTTTACAAGGGTTGCCGACCTATTATATGCCCCATTTCAATTAGCAAAAAAACAGTAAGAATTAGGTTTCGGCAGAACAAAAAGAGGATTATTTTTTTTTCGAATAAATTTCTTTTTTTTTTCGAATAAATTTCTATTGATATGATATATAAATTAATATAGAAAGAAAATGATTTCTATACATTTCGATACATAAATCAAAAATGGTAATTCTATTACTCCAATTCAATCCATTTCTTAATTCTTTTTAGGACAATACTTCATTGTATTATTATTATTATTGTATTTCGCCTCGCTTAATTTATCAATTTATTTAGTTCAGTTTGTTTATGTCCAAACAAAAAAGGAGTTTTCATGTCGCGTTATAGGGGGCCTCGTTTCAAAAAAATACGTCGTCTTGGGGCTTTACCAGGTCTAACTAGTAAAGGGCCTAGAGCCGGAAGCGATTTTAGAAACCAATCGCGCTCTGGGAAAAAATCTCAATATCGTATTCGTTTAGAAGAAAAACAAAAATTGCGTTTTCATTATGGTCTTACAGAACGACAATTACTAAAATATGTTTGTATAGCCGGAAAAGCCAAGGGGTCAACAGGTCGGGTTTTACTCCAATTACTTGAGATGCGTTTGGATAACATCCTTTTCCGATTGGGTATGGCTTCGACTATTCCCCAAGCCCGCCAATTAGTTAACCATAGACATATTTTAGTTAATGACCGTATAGTAGATATACCAAGTTATCGCTGCAAACCACACGATATTATTACGGCGAGCCATGCTCAAAAATCTAGAGATATGATTCAAAGTTATCTTAATTCATCTCCTCATGAGGAAGTTCCAAAACATTTGACTCTTCACCCATTCCAATATAAAGGATTAGTCAATCAAATAATCGAGAGTAAATCGATTGGTTTGAAAATAAATGAATTGCTAGTCGTAGAATATTATTCTCGGCAAACTTAAACCTAACTCAACTAAGAAGAGGTTTGGACAACTTTATTACTCCTACCCCCTTTCCTTCCCATAAAAAAAGTAACTAAAAAAGGACGCAGGATAAAGTACTTATCCAGGGAATAGCAAATCGATATCAAAATTACCGAGGGTTCGAGTTCTACCTTTTTGAATTTGAGTATGTGTTGTTCTTTGATACATTGTGTTCATTAAGATTGGTAAATTAGTTGAGGGTACGGAAAGAGAGGGATTCGAACCCTCGGTAAACAAAAGCCTACATAGCAGTTCCAATGCTACGCCTTGAACCACTCAGCCATCTCTCCTACGTAATGATTATGCCCCATCAACCGAATCAATAGCGAGCCACTTTTATTTTTACTTTACTTGACCTTCAAAAATTCCGGGCAATCAATTCGAAAAAAAAAGTATGAAAAAAAAAAGAGGAAAGATATCGATTTTTTAGATATCCATTTATGTTATCTAGTGCTCCCATCCTTTTCGGATATTTTGACACGAATTCAATCAATCGTAAGGAATCAACTAATCGGTCTATCTATTTTGTTTTTTTCTTCAATTTCGAGATGAGATGGGAATCAGACTAGGACCTCTTCATTCTTATACTAGTCGACTAGATTTGTATGAAATCGAAACTATTTCTTATTATTTTATTTAATTCCGGTCAAAAAGAAAGAATTTAAGGAAGAGGAGTTTTCAAATTTTTAAAATTCTGTTTTTATGTTATTTCGTAGTGTCCAATTCCTTTGTTTGTGGGGAATCATTTTCTTACGAAAGGTAATGAAAAGAATTTGAGAGTGGATTGCTATCTATGACTAAATCGAGTATAAATGGAAATTTTATTGATAAAACCTTTTCAATTGTAGCCAATATCTTATTACGAATAATTCCGACAACTTCAGGAGAAAAGGAGGCATTTACCTATTACAGAGATGGTGTGATTTGATCATTAGTTTACATATCTTTTCGATCTCAATTTTATTTACCGCCTTCAGTCTTATAAGACTGACGCATGATTTCGGACTAGAAAAAAAAATGAAATAAATCTACGCTTTTTGAAGGTGAGGTTTGTAAAAAAAAAACAATTCCTTCTGTCGTGTATCCCCGATTAATGCAGCCTCAGATGCTTGAATTGTCGATTCTAGTAGTGAGCCAGAGGTTAAAACTTATGAATCTGTATTGCGGTGCGAGTCAACCCTCATCCATTAGAATCAATAGACAGTATAGGAGAAGAAGCACTACACCTAGAAATCAACAATAC